TCGGAGGGTCTACAAGAAGATAAAAAAATAAGGGATTTTATCAAAAATTATGTACAAAAAAATATGAAAATATCTTCTGGTGTTGAGGGGATTGCACGTATAGAGATTCAAAAAAGAATCGATCTGATTCAAATAATAATCTATATGGGATTCCCGAAGTTATTAATAGAAGGTAAATCGCGAAGACTCGACGAATTACAGATGAATGTACAAAAAGAATTAAATTGTGTAAACCGTAAACTCAACATTGCTATTACAAGAATTGCAAAACCTTATGGAAACCCTACTATTCTTGCCGAATTTATAGCTGGACAATTAAAAAATAGAGTTTCATTTCGAAAGGCAATGAAAAAAGCTATTGAATTGACTGAACAGGCAGATACAAAAGGAATTCAAGTACAAATTGCAGGTCGGATTGACGGAAAAGAAATTGCACGCGTTGAATGGATCCGAGAAGGCAGGGTTCCCCTACAAACTATTCGAGCAAAAATTGATTATTGTTCCTACCCAGTTCGAACTATCTATGGGGTATTAGGCATCAAAATTTGGATATTTGTAGACGAAACAGAATAGGTTCTTTTCTGTAATGCTTGAAGACCAAAACTCTTGCATTCTTTATCCGATCAAGCAAAATAAAAAGTAAAACTTCGGAAATTCTAGAGGGTTAAATAAAAATTAGATTAATCATTAAATAGAATTGCTATGCTTAGTGTGTGACTCGTTGGTTTTTTAAGGTTATATATCTATTAAAAAAAGACTGACCCAGAGTATGAATGACTAACTAGAGAACTAATAGAATAACCAACTCATCGCTTCGCATTATCTGAATCAAAGAAAGAAGTTAAGGTAGGACCTCTTGGTCATATCATTGTAGCAACTGAAATCTTTTTTGCATAAATAAAGATCATTGTAGTCGGATTATGAGTTGGAAAGTGCAATTTCCAAGGAGTTGGATAAGTGGAAGGACGAGAGAAAGAGAGAAAAAATAGCAATGATATATAATTCCAATCTGATATGTAAGGTCTATAAGTTATCTCAGAAAAAACAATGTATGTAATAAAGCATCAATATTGAGATTGATCCCTAATTTGTTGATAGAACAACAAAAAGAGCTTCGAGCCAAGAAGGATTAAGAATATTGCCTCAACAACAAATTGCACGAGGAGCTCCATTGTCAAATTCAGACCTAACCATAATAGAGAGGCGATGGGAACGACGGAACCCATGAATACAGAAGATTCTCTTGAAGATGAATCCTGATGATTCATTGGGGGGGATGGCGGAACAAACCAGGGACCTTTTCATCGACTCTGAAACGTCACCCAAAACAACTGAAGAAAGTATTGAAAGAGTAAATATTCGCCCGCGAAAGTTGCATTTTATTGGATTGTTTCATTTTAGGCCCTCCAATATTAATACGATAAAAAGTAAACGAAACCTAGATTCGTTATAGTATACTATATATAAAACATAAAGTAGATAAACTAATTTTTCAAATAAACGAGCTTAAATCTTAAAAAATCCATGGATTCAGTGTAGTGTTATTGAGCATATGCTTCCTTACATACTCTGAATTTCATTAACTATTTGTCAACCTTTTCTTTTTATTCGCGAGGAGCTGGATGAGAAGAAACTCTCATGTCCAGTTCTGGAGTAGAGATGGAGTTGTGAAACAACCATCAACTATAACCCCAAAAGAACCAGATTCCGTAAACAACATCGAGGAAGAATGAAGGGAATATCTTCTAGAGGAAATAGTCTTTGCTTCGGTAGATATGCTCTTCAAGCACTTGAGCCTACTTGGATCACATCTAGACAAATAGAAGCGGGGAGACGAGCAATGACACGAAATGTACGTCGTGGTGGAAAAATATGGGTACGTATATTTCCAGACAAACCTGTTACAGTAAGACCCGCAGAAACACGTATGGGGTCGGGTAAAGGATCCCCCGAATATTGGGTAGCTGTCGTTAAACCAGGTAGAATACTTTATGAAATGGGGGGAGTACCCGAAAATATAGCCAGAAAAGCTATTCAAATAGCAGCATCAAAAATGCCTATACGAACTCAATTTATTCTTTCATAATAACAATATATGTAAAATGAAAGACAAGAAGTCTGTACTTTGGACTAACTAAAAAATTGCGAGTTTTTTTTTTTAGACAAAGAATATTTCTTTTTTTCTGCGCCCAGTTTGCATTTTAAAAATAAAAATAGATTAAAAATGATATGATTCAACCCCAGACCCTTTTGAATGTAGCCGACAACAGCGGGGCACGAAAGTTGATGTGTATTCGAATCATAGGAGCTAGTAATCGTCGATATGCTCATATTGGTGACATTATTGTTGCTGTGATCAAAGAAGCAGTACCAAATATGCCTTTAGAAAGATCCGAAGTGATCCGAGCTGTAATTGTACGTACTTGTAAAGAACTCAAACGTGATAATGGTATGATAATACGATATGATGACAATGCTGCGGTTGTGATTGATCAAGAAGGAAATCCTAAAGGAACGAGAATTTTTGGTGCGATTGCACGAGAATTGAGACAGTTAAATTTTACTAAAATCGTTTCATTAGCCCCCGAAGTCTTATAAAAGATTGGGTACTTACGAAGTTCTAGTAAAGTTTACTTGAATGAAATAGAGATAGATTAATTAATGATTTAGTAGATTGTATCTCACGTATATACTTTTCCTTAAAAACGAAGAACATGTTTATTATATCCAACTTGTGAGAAACCACTAATTTTAGTTCATCATGGGTATAGACACTATTGCTGATATAATAACTTCTATACGAAATGCTGACATGAATAGAAAAGGAACTGTTCGAATAGTATCGACTAATATTACTGAAAACATTGTTAAAATACTTTTACAAGAAGGTTTTATCCAAAACGTGAGAAAACATCGAGAAAAGAACAACTTTTTTTTGGTTTTAACCCTGAAACATAGAAGAAATATTAAAGGGCGATATAGAACCTTTTTAAATTTAAAACGGATAAGTCGACTTGGTCTACGGATTTATTCTAACTACCAAGGCATTCCTAGAATTTTAGGTGGGATGGGAATTGTAATCCTTTCTACTTCTCGGGGTATAATGACAGACCGGGAGGCTCGACTAGAAAGAATTGGAGGAGAAATTTTGTGTTATATATGGTAATCCTTCTAATATCCCAATTAGATCCGAAACTGCTTTTTTGTGAAAACAAAAAAAATAGAAAGGGCGAGTTGTCTAATATCACTCTTCCTCCATTAGTTGATACGCCAAGGAGGTTTTACCTGGAATGAAAGAACAAAAGTGGGTTCATGAAGGTTTAATTACTGAATCACTTCCCAATGGTATGTTCCGGGTTCGTTTAGATAATGAAGACTTAATTCTTGGTTATGTTTCAGGAAGGATACGGCGGAGTTTTATACGGATCCTACCAGGAGATCGAGTCAAAATTGAAGTAAGTCGTTATGATTCAACTAGAGGACGTATAATTTATAGGATTCGCAATAAGGATTCGATTGATTAGATGCTTTTTTACTTTGCAATATTATTTTCAGGAGTATATAATTGCAGATTAAAAATTTTAAGAAACTTATTTTCTTCCAAGAATAAATGCGTAATTAAGGTTAAAGTAAGGAATAAAAAATATGAAAATAAGAGCTTCCGTTCGTAAAATTTGTGAAAACTGTCGACTGATCCGCAGGCGAGGACGAATTATCGTAATTTGTTCAAACCCAAGACATAAGCAACGACAGGGCTAATCTAATCTTGATAAAAGAACTCTCTAAAGAGCCCTAAGGACATAAAAAGATTTGTTTTGACCTGAAATGGATATGTCCATATACCTCTAATTAAGATTTATGAGATGATAAAAAATGGCAAAACCTATACCAAAAATTGGTTCACGAAAAACCGGACGTCTTGGCTCGCGTAAGAGTGGACGTAGAATTCCAAAGGGCGTTATTCATGTTCAAGCAAGTTTCAACAATACCATCGTTACTGTTACAGATGTACGGGGTCGGGTGGTTTCTTGGTCCTCGGCTGGTACTTGCGGATTCAGGGGGACAAGAAGAGGGACACCATTTGCTGCTCAAACCGCAGCAGGAAATGCGATTCGTACAGCAGTAGATCAAGGGATGCAACGGGCAGAAGTTATGATAAAGGGTCCCGGTCTTGGAAGAGATGCAGCATTACGAGCTATTCGGAGAAGCGGTATCCTATTAAGTTTTGTACGAGATGTAACCCCGATGCCACATAATGGCTGTAGACCCCCGAAAAAACGGCGTGTGTAAAAGTAAACACTGAATAGATTTCAAGAGAAATAAATGATTCAATGATCTGATTAAATAATATTACTATGGTTCGAGAGAAAGTATCAGTATCTACTCGGACACTACAGTGGAAGTGTGTTGAATCAAGAGCAGACAGTAAGCGGCTTTATTATGGACGCTTTATTCTGTCGCCACTTAGGAAGGGCCAAGCCGACACAATTGGTATTGCAATGCGAAGGGTTTTACTTGGAGAAATAGAAGGAACATGTATCACACGTGCAAAATCTGAGAAAATACCACACGAATATTCTACCCTAGTAGGTATTCAAGAAACAGTCCATGAAATTCTAATGAATTTAAAAGAAGTTGTCTTGAGAAGTAATCTTTATGGAATTCGCAACGCGTCTATTTGTGTCAGAGGCCCGGGATCTGTAACTGCTCAAGACATCATCTCACCGCCTTCTGTGGAAATCGTGGATAATACCCAGCATATAGTGACCTTAACGGAACCAATTGATTTGTGTATTGGATTACAAATAGAAAGGAGTCGAGGATATTGTATAAAAACGCCAAATAACTTTCAAAATGGAAGTTATCCTATAGATGCTGTATTCATGCCCGTTAGAAATGCGAATCATAGTATTCATTCTTATGGGAATGATCATGAAAAACAAGAAATACTTTTTCTAGAAATATGGACAAATGGAAGCTTAACTCCAAAAGAAGCGCTT